ATAAATAAGATTCATAATATCCTTCTTCCTGATACTGATTACCAAGAGTTTAAACAGAAAATAGATCCATTTGATAAAAAAAGATTTTCAACAGGAATTAGTCATTTACTTACTTTAATCAGTAAATTTGATAGAGAATCAGGATCGAGTTTAAATTTGAGGGGCCCTTCCTTATTTTCAGAAAAAGAACAAGGAAGAAGGGGTTCAGAAAATGAAGCAAAACTTATAAAATTTTTATTAAATGCAATTCTAACTGGCCCTAATGGTCACAAACTAAAACAAAAATCTTTTGGAATAAAAGAAATCAGTAAAAGAGTCCCCCGATGGTCAGACAAACTTATTACCGAGTTGGAACAACAGTCGGGCGTAATTCAAGAAGGCGTACCAGTGGGCCATCAGATTCGTTCAAGGAAAATTGATGATCTAGTACTTTTTACTCCTAACAAATGGAATGCTGAAAATCTTGATCAAATAGACCCGATATATACGATAGAATATTCGCAAGAATCGGATTTTCGGCGAGACATAATTAAAGGTTCTATGCGTACTCAAAGGCGTAAAACTCTTATTTGGAAACTGTTTCAAGCAAATGCACACTCCCCACTTTTTTTGAACAGAAGAAAAAAATCCCCCCTTTTTTCTTTTGATATCTCCGAACTGATGAAACTTATTTTTAGAAATTGGATGGGTAAAGGGGCAGAATTAAAAGATTATACAGAAGAACAGACAAAAAGAAGAGAGAAACAAGAGGAAAATAAAATAAAGGAAAAAGTGCGGCTAGAACTGCCAGAAATTTGGGATTTCGTTCCATTTTCGCAAACAACAAGAAGTTTGCTATTAATAATTCAATCGATGCTTAGAAAATATATTATATTACCTTCATTGATAATAGTTAAAAATATTGGGCGTATCTTATTATTCCAACCCCCTGAGTGGTTTGAGGATTTCCATGAATGGAAGAGAGAAAAGCATATTAAATGTACTTATAATGGTGTTCAATTATCAGAAACAGAATTTCCCGAAAATTGGTTAACAGAAGGTATTCAGATAAAAATACTATTTCCCTTCTGTTTGAAACCTTGGTACAGATCTAAGCCTAAGTTGCGGCCTTCTTATAGAGATCTAAAGAAAGAGCAAAAAAAAGATAATTTTTGTTTTTTAACGGCTGGTGGAATGGAAACTGACCTTCCTTTTGGTTCTCCCCGAAAAAGACCTTCCTTTTTTGAGCCCATTTTTAAGGATTTTCTAGCTCTAAGAGTTTTAATAAGAGTTTTAAAAAGAAGAACAAAACATTTTCTACAAGGTTCAAAAGAAACAAAAAGGGGGTTTATCAAAAACGTTTTATTTCTGTTTCTAAAAAGAATAAAAAAAGAGCTCTCAAAAGTAAATCCAACTCTATTTAGATTGAAAGAAGTATATGAATCCGGTGAAACTAACCAAGAAAAAGGTTCTATAATCAGCAATCAGACAATTCATGACTCGTTTAATAAAATTAGATCTACAGATTGGACAAATTTTTCACTGAGAGAAAAAAAAATTAAAAATATAACTGATAGAACAAGCACAATCAGAAAGCAAATAAAGAGTATTACAAAAGAAAAAAAAAAAAGAACTCCAGGAATTAATAGTAGTCCTAATAAAAGAAGTTATAATGTAGAATCGTCAAAAGATGTTTGGCAAATATTAAAAAGAAGAAATACTCGATTAATTTGTAAATTACAGGGTTTTCTAAAAATTTTCATTGAAAAAATATACATAGATATCTTTCTATATATCATTAATATTGCCAAAAAGTATATACAACTTGTTCTTGAATCAACAAAAAAAATTATTCAAAAATATAAATACATTTACAATAATGAAACAAACCAAGAAACAATTAATAAAACAAATCAAAATACAATTCACTTTATTTCGACTATAAAAAAATCACTTTATAATATTAGGAATAGTAAGAAAAATTCACATCTTTTTTTTGACTTATCCTCCTTGTCGCAAGCATATGTATTTTACAAATTATCCCAAACCCGAGTTATTAATTTATATAAGTTAAGATCTGTTCTTGAATATCATGGAACATCCTTTTTTCTTAAGACTGCAATAAAGGATTCTTTTGGAACACAAGGAATATTTCATTCCGAATTAGGGCATACGAAATTTTCAAGTTCTGGAACGAATCAATGGAAAAACTGGTTAAGAGGTCATTATCAATACAATTTATCTCAGATTAGATGGTCTGGATTAATACTACAAAAATGGCGAAATACAATAAATCAAGGCCGTATAACTCAAAAGAAAAATTTAACAAAATGGGATTCAAAAGACCGATTACTTCATTACAAAAAACAAAACGATTTTGAAGTATATTCATTAACAAACCCAAATAAAAAAGAGAATTTTCAAAAATACTATAGATATGACCTTTTATCATATAAATCTATTAATTATGAAAGGAAGATGGACTCATATATTATTTATGGATCACCATTGCAAGTAAATA